AGTTTGGTGCCTGATGAAAAGGGTTACCTCGATACGGTAAATTATGCAATTAGTTGCTCAAACTATACTTTAATTTATATATTGGAAATTATAGGGTTTATTAGAAGAAGATTTGATTTTTTACATGTAATGGAATTACACCAAAACTTAAAGGATCAAAACCTTTTATGCTTTTACATCAACATGTAGGACAGATAAGCTAAATTAAGCTAATGGGCTCATGCCCCATAGATAGGTTATACCTTCTTTCCAATGTTTCTTACGCCCTCCGTGGTGTTATTTACACTGAGAATTCTAATCAGAATTTTTTTAGTTATTTCTTCATCTTCTTTTATATTATCTTGAGTAGGGCTGGAATTAAATACTTTGGCTTTTATTCCTTTACTTCTTCTAGAAAAAAATAAAATTTCCAGAGAGTCTTCGATTAAATATTTTTTAACTCAAACATTAGCATCTTTAATTTTTATTTTTGGTATTGTTTGTAATATATTTATGGTGAACACTATTTTAGTAACATTTATTTTTTTAATTAGATTAGGGATCAAATTAGGAGCAGCCCCTTTTCATAGTTGATTGCCTTCAATATCTAAGAGTTGTAAATGACTAATCTTATTTACCTTATTAACTATTCAAAAAATCAATCCTTTGATTATTTTATGAACATTGGATTTAAACAACCAAACAATCTTACATGTAATCACTATAAGTTCCCTAGTGGTTGGTAGATTGTTAGGTCTTATTCAGACAGACACTCGTGTACTTCTTGCGTATTCTTCTATTAATCACGTAGGATGACTCCTAGTGGGTGCTGTCTTAAGTTTTTATTTAGTGTGTAGCTATCTCGCTATTTATATGCTTATGCTTATAGCGATTATTTTGTTGTTTAAAGAGATAAATGGTAATAGTAATTATAACTTACATTACAATCGATTCGGACTCACGGGAACATGTGCACTTTATTGTCTTTTATATTCTTTAGGAGGTTTACCACCTTTTTTAGGATTTTTACCTAAGTGGATAGTATTACAAGTATCTATAAGAATAGGATACTATCTTCTAAGTTTACTAATAATTTCTATAAGACTGTTTACACTATATTATTATATTCGTCTAGGCTTATCTGCATTTACATTAAGAGTTGTAAAAAGTAATTTACTTTATACTTTTGGATCGACTTTAAGTAACACGATGATTTTTTTAACTTCAATTTCTTTTTTAGGTCTTCCATTAGTATTTTTATTTTAAGAATTTTAAGTTAAGTTGAAACTAAAAGCCTTCAAAGCTTTAAATAAGAATAGTCTTAAATTCTAGAGGTAACAGTGATTATCACAACTAAAGATTTGCAATCTTTATATTTTTAATTAAATTATATTACCTAGTTCAAGAGATTGCTCTCGTAATTAGATTTACAATCTAATGCCTATAACTCGACCATTGAACTTATTGCGACGTTGATTATTTTCGACTAATCACAAGGATATTGGAACACTTTATTTTATTTTTGGAGTTTGATCAGGTATAGTAGGAACTGCTTTAAGTATACTAATTCGAATTGAGTTAGGTCAAAGAGGAAGTTTGATTGGAGACGATCAAATTTATAATGTCATTGTTACAGCTCATGCTTTTATTATAATTTTTTTTATAGTTATACCTATTTTGATTGGGGGATTTGGAAATTGATTAGTTCCGTTGATGTTAGGAGCTCCTGATATAGCTTTTCCTCGAATAAATAATTTAAGTTTTTGATTTCTCCCTCCTGCCTTGACTCTATTATTAGTGGGAGGAGCTGTTGAAAGTGGGGCCGGGACAGGGTGAACTGTATATCCTCCCTTATCCGCAGGAATTGCTCATGCAGGAGCCTCAGTAGATTTAAGAATTTTTTCTTTGCATTTAGCGGGGATTTCTTCTATTTTGGGGGCAGTAAATTTTATTACTACAATTATTAACATACGATCTCAAGGAATAACATTAGATCGAATTCCTTTATTTGTTTGGGCAGTAGGGATTACTGCTTTACTTCTTCTTTTAAGTTTACCCGTTTTAGCAGGTGCTATTACGATACTCTTAACAGATCGAAATCTTAATACCTCTTTTTTCGATCCTGCTGGGGGAGGGGATCCAATTCTATATCAACATTTATTTTGATTTTTTGGTCATCCTGAAGTCTATATTTTAATTTTACCGGGATTTGGGATAATTTCTCATATTATTAGTCATGAAAGAGGGAAAAAGGAAGCTTTTGGTACTTTAGGAATGATCTATGCTATGTTGGCTATTGGTGTCTTAGGATTTGTTGTATGAGCTCATCATATGTTTACAGTAGGGATAGACGTAGATACTCGAGCTTATTTTACTGCTGCTACTATGATTATTGCAGTTCCTACTGGGATCAAGATTTTTAGTTGACTAGGAACTTTACATGGAACGCAATTAGTATTTACTCCATCTCTTTTATGAGCAACAGGGTTTGTATTTTTATTTACCGTTGGAGGTTTAACAGGAGTTGTCCTAGCTAATTCTAGAATTGACATCATTCTTCATGATACTTATTATGTTGTTGCTCACTTCCATTATGTATTATCTATAGGAGCCGTATTCGCAATTTTTGCCGGTATGGTACATTGATTCCCTTTATTTACAGGAATAACTCTTCATGCCACATGATTAAAGATTCATTTTGTACTTATGTTTATTGGGGTAAATGTAACTTTTTTTCCTCAACATTTTTTAGGTTTAGCAGGTATGCCTCGACGTTATTCTGATTATCCTGATGCTTTAATAACATGAAACGTTGTTTCATCAGTAGGGTCGGTAATCTCTTTAGTTGCTACATTGGGATTTATTTTTATTATTTGAGAAGCTTTAGTTAGTTATCGACCAGTTATATTTGCTACTCACTTACCAACTTCTATTGAGTGACAACATTCATATCCACCTGCGGAGCACAGATATAATGAGTTAGTTTATATTTCACGTTTCTAATATGGCAGATAAGTGCAATAGATTTAAGCTCTATATATGAAAGTGAGATTCTTTCTATTAGAAAATGGCAACATGGGCACAAATTGGTTTACAAAATAGAGCTTCCCCATTAATGGAGCAATTAATTTTTTTTCATGATCATGCATTAACTATTTTAATTTTAATTACAACCTTGGTTGGATATTTTATAGTAAGATTAATATCAAATAAATTTGTAAATCGATATTTACTTGACGGACAAATAATTGAGATTATCTGAACAGTTTTACCTGCTGTTATTTTAATTATTTTAGCTTTACCTTCTCTCCGTCTCTTATACTTAATTGACGAAACAACAGAGCCAAGTTTAACTCTGAAGACTGTAGGTCATCAATGATATTGAAGTTATGAGTATTCCGATTTTAACAATATTGAGTTTGATTCTTATATGATTCCTTCCTTAGAATTAGGAAATTCTGAATTTCGACTACTCGAGGTAGATAACCGTGTAATTTTACCTTATTTAACTCAAGTCCGTCTGTTAGTCACTGCTGCAGATGTAATTCATTCTTGAACTATTCCTAGTTTAGGAGTGAAAGCAGATGCTGTTCCAGGACGACTTAATCAATTAAATATTTTATTTAATCGTCCCGGGGTTTTTTATGGGCAATGTTCAGAAATTTGCGGGGCTAATCATAGTTTTATACCAATCAGAGTAGAAGCTATTAGTCCTCAAGATTTTTTAAATTGAGTTAAGGAGTATTCATCAAATAGCTTAAAGTAAGCATGAGCCTCTTAAGCTTTGTGAATGTCAATTTACGACTGACTTTGATGGAGAGATTAATTAAATTTTATAATATAAGCTTGTCATGCTTAAATTACTATTTTGTAGTATCTCTTTGTGCCACAAATTTGACCTATAAATTGAATTTTATTAATATTATTTTTTGTTTCCATTTTTGTTTTATTTATTTCTTTAGTTTATTTTAATAGTCTACATTCTACTGCAATGGAATTGCAAGAAAGAAAGTCATTAAAATCTAATATATTAAATTGAAAATGATAGCAAACCTATTTTCTATTTTTGATCCCGTAGCATCTTTTAATTTACCTCTTAATTGATTAGCTTCATTGTTAGGTTTAATTTTTTTACCATGAGCTTATTGAGTTCAATCTAATCGTCATGCCAAATTTTTTCAAATAATTATAGGGCAATTACATGGAGAGTTCAAGACATTAGTTGGTCCTTCGGCTTCTAAGGGTCATACTATACTATTTATTTCACTTTTCATATTTATTTTATTTAATAATTTTCTAGGACTAGCACCATATGTATTTACAGCATCGAGTCACCTGGCAATAACTTTAAGCTTAGCATTTCCTTTATGACTTGCATTTATAATTTATGGGTGATTTAATCATACACAACATATGTTAGCTCATTTGGTTCCTTTAGGAACCCCGGGAGTTCTTATGCCTTTTATGGTATTAATTGAAACGACAAGTAATGTAATTCGTCCTGGCACACTAGCGGTTCGATTAGCTGCAAATATGATTGCAGGACACCTACTTTTAGTACTCTTGGGTAATCAAGGGCCTTCTTTATCTTCCTCAATTTTATCTCTTTTATTAGTAACACAAATTCTTTTATTGACTTTAGAAAGAGCTGTCGCAGTTATTCAATCATATGTATTTGCTGTTCTAGCTACTTTATATTCTAGAGAAGTTGTTTAATGTCAAATTATATAAACCATCCATTTCATCTTGTAGATAAAAGTCCTTGACCCCTTTTAAGTGCTTTTAGTGTAATATCATTAGTTTCTGGGACTGCTAAGTGATTTCATACTTTTAATATGGATTTATTTTTATTAGGATTAGTTTGCACTCTAGCTATCATAGTTCAATGATGACGAGATGTAATTCGTGAAGGAACTTATCAAGGGTTACATACTTCTATAGTAGGAGTAGGTTTACGTTGAGGAATAATTTTATTTATTACTTCAGAAGTCCTATTTTTCGTTTCTTTTTTTTGAGCTTTTTTTCACAGAAGTCTTGCACCCGCCGTTGAAATTGGAAGAACTTGACCTCCTACAGGAATTAAGCCTTTTAATCCCTTTCAAATTCCTCTTTTAAATACTGCCATTCTTTTAGCATCAGGAGTCACAGTTACGTGAGCTCATCATGCTATTATGGAAGGTAATTACACACAAGGTGTTCAAGGATTAGTAGTTACAGTACTATTAGGTTTGTATTTTACTGCTTTACAAGGATTAGAGTATTTCGAAGCTTCTTTTACTATTGCTGACGCAGTTTACGGATCTACTTTTTTTATAGCAACAGGGTTCCATGGATTACATGTAATTATTGGGACAATCTTTTTACTGGTATGTTTAATTCGTCAGTATTTAAATCACTTCTCTAGAACTCATCATTTTGGATTTGAAGCAGCAGCATGATATTGACATTTTGTTGATGTAGTTTGATTATTTTTATTTATTTCTATTTATTGATGAGGTAATTAATCTTTTTAATATATGAGTATACTTGACTTCCAATCAAGAAGACCGTTACTTACGGAAAAGATAATTTTTCACTTATTGTTTACTAGAATTGTGATTTTGTGTATTACTTCAATTGTAATGATCTTGTCTTTATTGTTATCTAAAAAATTATCTTTAAATCGCGAAAAGATTTCTCCATTTGAATGCGGGTTTGATACTAACTCCAATAATCGATTACCTTTTTCTCTACGATTTTTTTTAATTACTATTATTTTTTTAATTTTTGATGTTGAGATTGTTTTACTAATTCCGAGAATTATTTCTTTTGATAGTGCCTTCTTATGAACTTGATCTTTTGTCTATTTCTTTTTTATTTTAATTTTATTACTAGGGTTATTTCATGAATGAAATCAAGGTGCTTTAAATTGAAGACTTTAGGGGGGGGGATGTAGTTAACTATAACATTTGATTTGCATTCAAAAAGTACTTATATATGAGTCTTCCTCAGAGCTTGAAGTAAAGTTTTACATTTAGTTTCGGCCTAAAAATTTGGTTTTTATTAACCCAAGCTCTTTCATTAGTTGAAGCTAAAGTCGGAAGCATCTCACTGTTAATGGGATTTAGGAAAATTTTATTCCCAGCTAAGGAGATAAAAGAAAGAGAAGAGCTGCTAACTCTAACTCTAAGCGGTTAAATTCCGTTTGTATCTCTGCAACTATAGTATAGTGTAAAATACATTACATTTTCAATGTAAAGATGGAAATTTATTTTTCTAGTAGCTGGGGGGGGGTAAGCTAACTTGTCAGTAAAACAATAGTTTATTTTAGCATCTTCAGTGCTACGCTTTAAATTTAAGCTATACTAACATAATAAATAGATCACAGCCAAAAGACTTCATAATAAAAATACTAAAAAATGAACCTTTAAACTATTATTTTGAAATAAATTTATTATATAATTAAATTTGTTAGGTTTAGTAGAGCTCATTTGATAGGATGCAAATTCAAGTCAACCTTGGTCTAGAATTTTTAAAATTTGTTCTCCTCTCTTAATCGAATAAAGAGTTATTCTTTGTCCAGATAAAAAAGGAAGGAATCATATCTTTCCATTAAATATAATAAATTTATTTAAACTATTTTCTATATTTAAATTAAAACTCAATATGCTTATCATACTTAGGCTAGCTAAGGTAATTATAATTAAAGCTCCTATCTTTAGGATAGAAGGTAAGAGAATTAAACAAGGAAAAGGAAACAAAGTTCATGCTAATGTGGGACCTGAAAAGAGTGAAATTGTAGTTAAAATTAAAATAGGAGACACTAATGTATAATCAATATCGCACAAAGAAGAATTAGAAGAATTTCCACTAAAATTAATGAAACCTCTAAAAGTTAATCGAATGGAGTAAGCTACTGTTAATCCTAAAGAAATGAATATAATAATAATAATAAATAAATTTCATGAGTTTTGACAAGCTAACTCAACAATTAAATCTTTTGAATAAAATCCTGACATGAAAGGAATTCCACATAAAGATAAATTGGCTAAATTTAGACAAGATGCAACTAGAGGAAAATTTTTAGCCAACCCTCCGAAATGCCGTACATCTTGAGACCCACCTACACCATGAATTAAAGCTCCGGCGCATAAGAACAACAAAGCCTTAAAAAGAGCATGAGTAGCTAGGTGGAAAAATGCTACAAGGTATAAGCCTAAAGAAATAGAGAACATTATAACTCCAAGTTGACTTAATGTTGACAAGGCAATAATTTTTTTAAGATCTGATTCGAATACAGCTACTATACCTGATATAAACATAGTTATTGTGGAGATAAAAAGGAGAGTAAGAGATCAGTTAAATTCCAGAAGATAAGAAAACCGAATAAGCAGATAAACTCCTGCAGTAACCAAAGTTGACGAGTGAACCAGAGCTGAAACAGGAGTAGGCGCAGCCATAGCTGCAGGTAGTCAAGCAGAAAAGGGGATTTGAGCTCTTTTAGTTAAAGCTGCAGATATTACTAGTAAAGGAAGCCAGAAATTAGTACTGAGCTCGTCAGTTAAATTTCAAATAAAAAAATTAAAATCTCCTATTAATGTAAATCATGCAATCGACAAAAGAACGCATACATCTCCTACGCGATTTCTTAGAACAGTCAATATCCCGGCACTTCTAGACTTTTTGGTAGGATAATAAACAACTAGGGCATAGGAAATTAGACCCAAGCCATCCCATCCTAGTAGAATTCTTATAATATTAGGTCTTAAGATTAGAAGGATTATTGAAATAACAAATCCAAAAACTAATAAAATAAATCGGTTAGCATCTTTATCTTCTGATATATATCTTTTTCTGTATCAGACTACATTTGAAGAAATACAAAATACTACTCTTATAAACAAACAAGATATAAAATCAAATAAAAGAGTTATTCTAAAATTAAGTGAGCTTCCCCCAATTCTCCATTCTAAAAAAATAGTTTTCCCATTATTTAGTAATATAATTGCTGAAATAAATGAAAATAATATAGCATTTATTAAAATGAAAGAAATATTAGAATACAGATATTTAGACATGGTCATTAAAAATTACTTTCATCTTAGGCACCACAAACCTATGTTTTCCTTAAACTATAATAACAAGAAAAAAAATTTATTAAAAGTGGCATAGCCAGAATATAAGGTAAGAAATGCAAAAATAAAACTAAATGTTCTCGTAATGTTGAATCTCTTAACTGACCCAGACTTTCAATTTTATTTCCATGCTGAGTTGAAATAAATAAAAATAAATTATATGCTCCTGCTAAAAACGAGAGAATTCCAACAATCAACGCTCTTATACCAAATCAACTCAAAGAAGAGATAAAAATATAAATTTCTCCGGCAAGTCTAGGAGTAGGAGGTGCTGCTATGTTTCTAATACTGAAAATAAATCATCATAAACTTAGTAAAGGTCTCACAGTAATTATACTTCGAATTAAAATAAGACTACGAGTACCTAACCGATCATAGATTATACCTACCAGACTAAACAACCCAGAGGAACAAAGACCATGAGCAATTATAATTACAATAGCCCCTGCATACCCTAAAAAATTATTAATTGAAAATCCGACTAGTACTAAAGCCATATGAGCTACTGAAGAATATGCTACTAGTGATTTGCAATCCGTTTGACGAATACAAATTAAAGATGCTAAAACCCCTCCTAATAATCCTAAGGAAATTAAAAAAGGAGAGAACTTTAATAAGACTTCGTCAAACAGAGGAAATACACGGATTATTCCGTAACCTCCCAACTTTAAGAGCACCCCAGCAAGAATTATTGATCCTGCAACAGGAGCTTCGACATGGGCCTTAGGTAATCATAAGTGACCTAAATAAACTGGTAATTTGATAAGAAATGCTGTAATTATTGCTCAGAATAATAGATTTCTGAGTAAATTGAAATTTTTAATAACTAAAAAATCAAGAGAACATAATTCATTGTTGATTCAAAGAATCCCTAAAAGTAGAGGCAAAGATGCTGTAAGTGTATAGAATAATAAAAAATAAGAAGCAGTTACCCGTTCTGGTTGATAACCTCATCCTATAATTAAAAGAAAAATAGGAACTAATGTTCCTTCAAAAGCAATATAATAAATTAATAAATTAGAAGAAGAAAAACTTAGGATTAAAAAAAATAATATCATTAAACATAAAAATGAAAAGATCTTAAAGTAGTTATTTGAATATTTAACGTAAAATCTTATTATAAACATCAACAATGTAATTCAAAAAGAAAGTAGTCCTAAAAGATAACTTGATGAGTCTAATTGAAATAAATCAATTACTCCTAAATTAAAATTATCTATGTAAAGAAATCACATGAAAGAAGATATTATTAAGACTACAATTATTCACAATCATTCTTTGATCAGACATCTTAAGAATAGACATATTAAGCCAAATTTTAACATTTAACACTGAAGTGAATTAAAAGAATTAAATTGATCTCCTCCATAAGACCGAACGATTCTTACTAATAGTGCTAAGCCCAAAGCCCCTTCACAAGCTGTCAACACTAAAAAAAGTAATATTAGTGTAAAAGTTCTGGTGAAACACGAGGTTAAAAAATAAAATAAAACAAAAAAAATTAATATTAATCCTTCCAAACTTAAAAGTGTTCTCAATAAATGCTTTCGTTTAGAAATAAATCTAAAAAAAAACAAAAATAAACCTATTGAAAGGACAATAATTAATGGGCTGATGGTAAAATTTACATTAAATAAAGTTCACAAATTATTCACTTACCTTTAGTCTTAGTAGTTTAAAAGAAAACACTGGTCTTGTAAGCCAGTAATAACGTTAGTTCTAAGGCATCAAAAAGATGGATAACCATATCTTAAACTCCCAAAGTTTAAATTTTACTTAAACTACTTTTTGATATTTTCATTGAGAACATTTTGTTTGTATTCGCCTTAATTCTAATTCTTTTGTTTCCTTTGTTGAACCACCCTTTAAGTATGGGGCTTAATATTCTAATTTTAACCATTCTATTTTCAGTAAGTATAAGTATAGAAATATCTAACACATGAATTTCTTACGCGTTGGTTTTAGTTTTGTTAGGGGGACTTCTGGTAATTTTTATTTATGTATCTTTACTAGCATCAAATGAGCTTTTTAAATCCAATAATTACACGTTTATTTTGATTAGTTCTGTTGTCTTTCTATTTACTTTATTTTTTTTACTAACAAATCTACATGAATTTTCTAGTAGATCTTCAAATTTTCGACCATTCCAAGATTTAAATCTTCAAAATTACGAATGACTCTCCCAGTTATATTCATTAGAACTTTGAAGTCTTACAAGTCTTTTAATTATATATTTACTACTCACACTAATTGCAGTAGTAAGAATTACTAAAAATGATTTCTCATCACTACGTTCATTAAAATAATGGCAACACTTCGAACCACTCACCCTTTAATTAAAATTGTAAATGGGGCATTAGTAGATCTTCCTGCTCCTTCTAATATTTCAGCATGATGAAATTTTGGATCTCTATTAGGACTCTGTTTAGTAACTCAAATTGCTACTGGATTGTTCTTAGCTATACATTACACCCCTCATGTTGATATAGCATTCTCCAGAGTAGTTCATATTGTTCGTGACGTGAATTACGGATGGCTTCTTCGTACAATTCATGCTAATGGGGCATCATTTTTTTTCATTTGCTTATATCTCCATGTAGGACGAGGTATATATTATGGTTCTTATATGTATATATTTACATGATTTTCCGGAATTGCACTATTACTATTAACAATAGGAGCTGCCTTCATGGGGTACGTTTTACCTTGGGGTCAGATATCTTTTTGAGGGGCAACAGTTATTACTAATCTCCTGTCTGCAATTCCTTACGTAGGGGACATAGTAGTTCAATGAGTATGAGGAGGATTCGCAGTAGATAATGCTACTCTCAATCGATTCTTCACTTTTCATTTTTTAATTCCTTTTATTATCGTAGCTGTTATGGTTATTCATCTTCTTTTTCTTCATCAAACAGGTTCTAACAATCCGTTAGGAATTAAAAGAGAAGTTGATAAAATTCCTTTTCACCCCTATTTTTCAATTAAGGATTTAGTTGGGTTTTTGTTTATATTGATAGCTTTAATTAGTTTAACATTGCTAAATCCGAACCTTTTGGGAGACCCAGAAAATTTCAATCCTGCTAATCCCTTAGTCACTCCTGTTCACATTCAACCCGAGTGATATTTCTTATTTGCATATGCTATTCTTCGCTCAATTCCTAACAAATTAGGAGGAGTAATTGCACTTTTAATATCAATTTTAATTTTAGCTATTATACCATTTTGACATAAAAGAAATTTTCGAGGTCTCTCTTTTTATCCCTTAAATAAATTTTTCTTTTGATTTATAGTTGGAACTGTCTTTATTTTAACTTGAATTGGGGCAAAGCCTGTCGAAGATCCATATGTCTTTATTGGACAATTATTTACTGTAATTTATTTTGGTTATTTCTTACTAGCCCCTGTAATTTTACGTTTTTGAGATAATCTTCTAAAATAAGATTGTTTAACCTAAGGAAGGTACTTGTTTTGAAAACAAGTTATAAAAGTTCAAATCTTTTAACATTCTACCTTTAAATTATCATAATTCCCCCAATTAATAATAATATGCATAATGAAAATGGGAGAAAACACTTCCATGCTAAGTACATTAACTTATCATACCGAAACCGGGGAAGAGTACCCCGAACTCACACAAACAGAAATGCTGAGATTAAGAATCCTGTAATAAAAGATAAACTATTTACTCCTCCTAAAAACATCAAGCTAAATAAAAAAGACATAAACAAAATACTTGTGTACTCTGCGAGCATAATCAGAGCAAATCCCCCTCTCCCGTATTCAGTATTATAGCCTGAAACTAACTCAGATTCTCCTTCCGCAAAATCAAAAGGAGTCCGATTTGTTTCTGCTAAACAAGAAATAAATCAAACTACCGAACTCATGGGAAATACAAAAATAAATCATATTCCTTTTTGGAAGAAAGAAAACATATTTCACTCATAAGATAATGTTACTAATAGAGGAGCTATTAAAATCAATACTAAACTTACTTCATAAGAGACTGTTTGAGCTACTCCTCGTAAAGTACCAAATAAGGAATACTTAGAATTAGATCTTCATCCAGCAGCCAGTAAGCTATAAACCCCCAAACCTACACAACACAAAAAAAATAACACTCTTATATCAAATGAAAGCATATTGAAATAAGAAGGAATTCTTACTCAAGTAAAAAGAGCTAAACCTAATCTTACAATAGGAGCAATTAAAAAAGGTAAATAATTAGAAAAAGAAGGAGCCAAATGTTCCTTTGTAAATAATTTAATTGCATCAGCAAAAGGTTGCAGAATACCCATAAATCCTACCTTATTTGGTCCCTTTCGCAACTGAATGTAGCCTAATAATTTTCGCTCAAATAAAGTAAAAAATGCTACTCCTACTAAAACAAGAATCGCAGTTAATAAAAATATAGTAAATTGTATCATTTTATAATCAGCTATGGGATTATCACCCACATAAGTAGATCCTAAATCTAATACATTTTTCTGTCAAACTGATATTTTTATTCTTTAAATTATTTGAATTCTTAATAAAAAATTATCTTAATTTCCCAATCCTTTCGTACTAAGGAAATTCATTTTATTTTGAGGATAGAAACCAACCTGGCTTACGCCGGTTTGAACTCAGATCATGTAAGATATTAAAAGTCGAACAGACTCTCCAGCAAAACTTCTGCACCTTGCTAATTTCTTAATCCAACATCGAGGTCGCAAACCTTTTTATCGATAAGAACTCTCCAAAAAGATTACGCTGTTATCCCTAGGGTAACTTAGTCTTCTAATCCTTCTTTAGGGATCAATAATTCAATTATTTTTGTTTAATAAAAAGAGTGTTATGTTAAACTCTCTGTCGCCCCAACAAAATTCATCTTCTACAACAATCATTAAATATTAATTTATTATAAAAAATAAATAAAGCTCCAAAGGGTCTGATCGTCCTTCAAAATTATCTTAGCTTTTTCACTCAGAAATGAAATTCAATTATTTTAAAAGAGACAGAAATTTTCTCGTCTCACCATTCATACCAGCCTTCAATTAAAAGACTAATGATTATGCTACCTTAGCACAGTCAAAATACTGCGGCTATTTACTAAAAGCATTGAGCAGGCGGTACTTTTTATATTTCAAAAAGAGATGTTTTTGATAAACATGCGGAAAATAAATTTGCCGAGTTCCTTTTTTAAATCTTTACTTCAATAAAAATTTACTTGAAATTATACATAATATTTTACTAATTAAAGCATTTTTTCTTAAATAAAATAGTTATATTTATTATCTTGATAATAAAATAAATAATTTAAAATATTAAACTAAAAAACATAAATTATAACAAACTTATTATTTTTGGGCATCATTAAACCTTAAATTGTTTTATAATTCATTTAATTATTATATTTTATATTACTAGAAGAGCTCATCCCCCTCCAGTTTTATTAATTAATATTAATAATCAATTAATAGACGATTAACAGAAATTAACTGAATTGAATTCATTTTTCAAGAAACCAGATATAAAAGTTCGTATGGCCTTTCACCCCTAAATAAAATTTATTAAAACTGATGCTACAGCTAGTATCAATATTATTTAGATCACTTTAATTCGGGAATTCTTTTCTTAAAAGAAAATTTTGCTTTACCCTGATACACAAGGTACGATATTTTAAATCTTCTTTTCTTAAAATTTGCAAACTTTAAACTTTCCTTGACAGTACTTTATTCTATAAATTATATAAATAATTTCTTTAACATTTACTTTTACCTTAAAATTATAAGACGTTTCTCTTAAAATATTAAATTAAGTTTTTCTTTTAACACGATTTGAGTTGCACAAATATTTACTCAATGTAAATGAGTTGCTTAACTAATCAAGCTCCATGTCATTCTTTCTAGATACACTTTCCAGTACATCTACTTTGTTACGACTTATCTCCTCTTGAGAGGAGAGTGACGGGCGATATGTGCACATCTTATTGCCAATTTCAATCATTTATGCTTAAAATAATTTACTAATAAATCCACCTTCCATTATTATATTTACAAATAATATCCGTAATTTTTCATTTAAATTGTAACTCATCACCACCTTTCCATAGGCTGCACCTTGACCTGAAGTCAAAAAATTATATTTATTGAAAACATCCTTCTAGGAGTAATCTGACAACGGAGGTATACAAGCTTAGCAAGAAAAGGTAAGATATAACGAGGATTATCGATTAAGGGACAAGTTCCTCTATTTGGCTAAGATGCCGCCAAAATCTTTGGGTTTGAAGAATAACTTTTACTACCCTTGTTACCATCATCTAGAATAGCAGGGTATCTAATCCTGGTTTTTCTTCTAGACTTACTAGTTCCTTTAAATAAATTAAAAAATAATATACTTTCTTGAATTAATTCCACCTACTAAAGAAAATTTAGTTTTTTTAAATTATTTGCTGTTAGCTAGCTTTAACAGTTAATTCCACTCAAGCTCTTCGTTTAACCGCGACGGCTGGCACGACTTTGGTCAACTTTAAAAATTTAACTAGATCCAATACTTTTGGTAACTAAAATTATCTACTACCTTACAAAAATCTTAAATTTTTCATATTCATATATAGATTTAATTAACAGCAGAACATTAGCCAGATTCAAACTTTTTACATGTAAAAAATCAAATCTTCTTCTAATAAACCCTATAATTTCCAATATATAAATTAAAGTATAGTTTGAGCAACTAATTGCATAATTTACCGTATCGAGGTAACCCTTTTCATCAGGCACCAAACTTTTTTCCAAAAAGTGAGTTGTTTTTTAATATTTTTTAAAATGATAAAATGAATTATCACAAATTTAAGTTTTTTTTGTCGATTTTTATTTTTGAGTTTTTGCCAAAAATGTGTTTTTTGCCAAAAAACTTAAATTTGTGATAATTCATTTTATCATTTTAAAAAATATTAAAAAACAACTCACTTTTTGGAAAAA